AGGGCTCTCTTGCGGATCCACGAAACAACTCTCAGAAATCTTTTTCCCTTTTGGAAGATATTTGACCATCTTTCGATTGTTAATACGAGATATAGAGATAAGGACCACTACTACAAGCAGTACTACACCTTCGATCGTGAAATATCGATTGCTTGTTGAACCCTGTGAATCACGTGAAAGTAGGATACTCCAAATTCGGGGGTCAAAGAGTTTAAGAAAACGTTCTTGGTGGAAAAAAATGTGAGTGAAAGATCCCACGGAATCTAATTTTCTCCATGAATCTAAGAAATAGTGAGAATTCTTGATCTCTCTCAATATCTCTCTCAATTCGAAGATCCATAATTTGCATTGATATTGTTTCATTGATTCCTGGCGTTTCATTGATTGCTCCTATTGATTCCTGGCGTTTCGTTGCTTCCTCCTATTGATTCCTGGCGTTTCGTTGCTTCCTCCTAAAGATTCCATTTCAATGTAAATTTGGTTAATTTAATGACGATACAATACACGAGGATACCCATTAAGCATCCATGGCTGAATGGTTAAAGCGCCCAACTCATAATTGGCAAATTCGTAGGTTCAATTCCTGCTGGATGCACGCCAATGGGAACGTTCAATAAGTCCATTGGAATTGGCTCTGTATATATAGAATCTCATCATCCATACATAATGAATTGGTATGGTATATTCATACATAACATATGAACAATAAGAACTATAATTCTTATCGATACTGGAACTCATAGGGAAGAAAATGGATTTATGGATGGAATCAAATATGCAGTATTTACAGAAAAAAGTATTCGGTTATTGGAGAACAATCAATATACTTCTAATGTCGAATCAGGATCAACTAGGACAGAAATAAAGCATTGGGTCGAACTCTTCTTTGGTGTCAAGGTAATAGCTATGAATAGTCATCGACTCCCTAGAAAAGGTAGAAGAATGGGACCTATTATGGGACATACAATGCATTACAATTACAGACGTATGATCATTACGCTTCAACCGGGTTATTATATTCCACCTCTTATAGAGAAAAGAACTTAAAGCAAAATACTTAATAACATTAACATGGCGATACATTTATACAAAACTTCTACCCCGAGTACACGCAACAGAGCCGTAGACAGTCAAGTGAAATCCAATCCACGAAATAATTTGATCTATGGACAGCATCATTGTGGTAAAGGTCGTAATGCGAGAGGAATCATTACCGCAGGGCATAGAGGGGGAGGTCATAAGCGTCTATACCGTAAAATAGATTTTCGACGGAATGAAAAAGACATATCTGGTAGAATCGTAACCATAGAATACGATCCTAATCGAAATGCATACATTTGTCTCATACACTATGGGGATGGTGAGAAGAGATATATTTTACATCCCAGAGGGGCTATAATTGGAGATACCATTGTTTCTGGTACAGAAGTTCCTATATCAATGGGAAATGCCCTACCTTTGAGTGCGGTTTGAACTATTGATTTACGTAATTGGAAGTAACCAATTAGGTTTACGACGAAACCTATAAATCGATCACTGATCCAATTTGAGTACCTCTACGGGATAGACCTCAACAGAAAACTGTTGAGTAACGGCAGCAAGTGATTGAGTTCAGTAGTTCTTCATAGAAAATTATTGACTCTAGAGATATGGTAATATGGAGAAGACAAAATTGTTTGAAGCACGGACAGAACCGGAAGCGCCCCTTGTTTCAAAGAGAGGGAGACGGGTTATTCACATTTAATTTGATGGTCAGAGGCGAATTGAAAACTAAGCAGTGGTAATTATAAGAATCCCCCGGGGAAAAATAGAGATGTCTCCTACGTTACCCGTAATATGTGGAAGTATCGACGTAATTTCATAGAGTCATTCGGTCTGAATGCTACATGAAGAACATAAGCCAGATGACGGAACAGGGAGACCTAGGATGTGGAAGATCATAACATGAGCGATTCGGCGGATTTGGATTCCTATATATCCACTCATATGGTACTTCATCATACGATTCATATAAGATCCATCCGTCTAGATATCATCATATACATCTAGAAAGCCGTATGCTTTGGAAGAAGCTTGTACAGTTTGAGAAGGGGTTTTTATTGATAAAAAAGAAGAATCTACTTCAACCGATATGCCCTTAGGCACGGCCATACATAACATAGAAATCACATTTGGAAAAGGTGGACAATTAGCTAGAGCAGCAGGTGCTGTAGCAAAACTGATTGCAAAAGAGGGTAAATCGGCCACATTAAGATTACCATCTGGGGAGGTCCGTTTGATACCCAAAAACTGCTTAGCAACAGTTGGACAAGTGGGTAATGTTGGGGTAAACCAAAAAGTTTTGGGTAAAGCGGGATCTAAGTGTTGGCTAGGTAAGCGTCCTATAGTAAGAGGAGTAGTTATGAACCCTGTAGACCATCCGCATGGGGGCGGTGAGGGGAGAGCCCCAATTGGTAGAAAAAGACCCATGACCCCTTGGGGTTATCCTACACTTGGAAGAAGAAGTAGGAAAAAGAAGAAATATAGTGATAATTTTATTCTTCGTCGCCGTAAATAGGAATATTTAAACTTTTAGAATTGGGCGAACGACGGGAATTGAACCCGCGCATGGTGGATTCACAATCCACCGCCTTGATCCACTTGGCTACATCCGCCCCTTACATTTACAAATACAAAAAAGGAGTTATCCGATATGGCACGTTCACTAAAAAAAAATCCTTTTGTTGCTAATCATTTATTAATAAAAATAGAAAAACTCAATACGAAAGAAGAAAAAGAAATAATAGTAACTTGGTCTAGAGCATCTACCATTATACCCACAATGATTGGGCATACTATAGCTATTCATAATGGAAAAAAACATTTACCTATTTATATAACAGATCGTATGGTGGGTCATAAGTTGGGAGAATTCGCACCTACTCGAACTTTTGGTAGACATGCGAGAAACGATAATAGATCTCGTCGTTAATTTTTTAATTTATTTAATATATATAATTTATTTAATATATATATATATAAACATTTTAACATTTACCAAAAGAACATATAAACAAATAAAATATAATAATATATACATATAAACAAAACAAAAAATATAAAAATTATAAACAAAATAGATAGAAATATATAAATGAATAGAAAATAAGTATAAAAAAAGAATAAAAACTAAAAAAAATATAATAATATATAGATATATATTTTAGATTTAAATAAAAAAAAAAAAAAGGGAATTGCTCATTATTCCTTGGTGAGGGTAACCTTATGATAAAGAAGACCTGGAAGAGATAACGTGTAGAAGTTCAAGTTTTAGCGCAAGATATGTGTATGTCCGTTTTCAAAGCCCGAAGAGTAATTGATCAAATTCGTGGACGTTCCTATGAGGATACACTTATGATACTTGAACTCATGCCTTATCGAGCATCTTATCCCATTTTAAAAGTGGTTTATTCCGCAGCAGCGAGTGCTAGTCATAATATGGGTTTGAACGAAGCAGATTCATATATTAGGAGAGCCGAAGTCAACGCAGGTCCTTTTGTAAAAAAGTTAAGGCCACGAGCTCGAGGACGTAGTTACGCAATAAAAAGATCCACCTGTCATATAACAATTGTATTGCAAATTAAATAAATTTAATTTGCAATACAATTGTTATATGAATATGAACTATGCCTATAAAAAAATAACATATGGATCGTGGGACAAAAAATAAACCCACTTGGTTTTAGACTTGGTACAACTCAAAGTCATCATTCCTTTTGGTTCGCACAACCCAAAATTTTTTCTGCGGGTCTACAGGAAGATGAAAAAATACGGGATTGTATCAAGAATTATGTAAAAAAAAATATGAGAATATCCTCCGGTTTCGAAGGAATTGCCCGTATAGAAATTCAAAAAAGGATTGATTTGATCCAAGTCATAATTTATATTGGATTTCCAAATTTATTAATGGAGGGTCGAACGCGAGGGATTGAAGAATTACAAATGAATGTACAAAAAGAATTAAATTCTGTGACCCGGAGACTCAACATTGCTATCACAAGAGTGGAAAAACCTTATGGACAACCAAAGATTCTTGCAGAATATATAGCTTTACAACTAAAAAATAGAGTTTCCTTTCGAAAAGCAATGAAAAAAGCTATCGAATTAACTGAACAAACAGATACAAAAGGAATTCAAATACAAATTGCAGGACGTATCGACGGAAAAGAAATTGCACGTGTCGAGTGGATTAGAGAGGGCAGAGTTCCCCTACAAACTATTCGCGCTAAAATAGATTATTGTTCCTATACAGTTCGAACTATATATGGAGTATTAGGCATCAAAATTTGGATATTTGTAGACAAATAAGTGTATTCTTTTCCTTCCTGTTCAATCAAAAAAACACACTAAATATTAATTTTATTTCTATAAGGTTGAATAAAAATTCGATTGACTATTTGATTTGGTGGAATTGCTATGCTTAGTGTGTGACTCGTTGGTTTTTCTTTAGAGTTGGGATTAAAAAAACCTACACTATGGAACTATAAACTAATAACCAACTTATGGCTTCGTATTATCGAGATCCCACAAAGCAGTCACTATACGATATATTAATTGTTACGATATATTAATTGTGTAGTTGTAGCAACTGAAACATAATTTCATAAAAAAATAGGATTACGATAAATCCAATTACATAAAATCCAATTACATAAAGGGTTGTGAAGATAAAGGGATGTGGATAAAAGGGAGGATGATAGAAAGAGAGAAAAAGAATAGCAATGATATAATAGGATTCCAATATGTATGTATGGTCTATGAATAATCTCATAAAAAGCAATGTGATAAAGCGTCAATACTGATAGGAAAACAAAGTAAAGAGCCCGGGTTAATAGAAACTGAGGATATTGACTCAGAAACTTATTTAGTTGGTAGCTCCATTGCAGAGTTCAGGCCTAATCATTAACGGAGAAGCTATAGGAACGACGGAACCCATGACTACATAAGATTCCATTGAAAACGAATCCTAATCATTCATTGGGAGGGATGGCGGAACGAACCAGGAACCTATTTATTCTGAACGGTCATAGTATGGATTGACCCCTACAAATGAAGCAGAAAAGAGTCAATATTCGCCCGCGAACTCTTCTTTATTTATTAGATTACATAATTTTGCGTGATTTGATAAGGGTAAAAAAAATATATGGCTAACTAAAGTCTAACAATTTATTAGAATATTTCTAAATATATATACATATATATATTCTATATACATATATATATATATATAATAAATAATGCAATAAATAAGGTTCCCCATGTAACAAATTAATAAAAAAATATATTTAACATTATTTACAAATAAATATATATCTGTATTGAAACTACAAGTGTATCAATAATAGTAATATTATTCCCTTTTTTTATTCGCGAGGAGCTGGATGAGAGGAAACTCTCACGTCCAGTTCTGTAGTAGAGATGGAATTGAGAAATAACCATCAACTATAACCCAAAAAGAACCAGATTCCGTAAACAACATAGGGGAAGAATGAAAGGAATATCTTCTCGGGGCAATCGTATTTGTTTTGGAAGATACGCTCTTCAGGCACTTGAACCTGCTTGGATTACAGCTAGACAAATAGAAGCTGGACGAAGAGCAATGACACGATATGCGCGTCGTGGTGGAAAAATATGGATACGTATATTTCCCGACAAACCCATTACAGTAAGACCCACAGAAACACGTATGGGTTCAGGTAAGGGGTCTCCCGAATATTGGGTATCCGTTGTTAAACCAGGTCGAATACTTTATGAAATGAGTGGAGTATCAGAAACTGTAGCCAGAGCTGCTATGTCAATAACTGCGTGCAAAATGCCTATACGAACTCAATTTGTTATTGCACGGTAAGGATGTATAACTAAAGGGATCTTGGGTATGAAAAATACGATAAGAAAGATTTCTTTTTTTTTTTTTTTCTGGACACATAATATTTCTTTTTTTCCTTCACTCTTTACACTGAAAGAGCAGAAAAAATAACGATATGATCCAACCTCAGACCCTTTTGAATGTAGCGGATAATAGTGGGGCTCGAGAATTGATGTGTATTCGGGTCTTAGGAGCTAGTAATCGACAATATGCTCATATTGGTGACGTTATTGTTGCTGTAATCAAGGAAGCAGTGCCCAATATGCCTCTAGAAAGATCAGAAATAATTAGAGCCGTAATTGTACGTACACGTAAAGAACTCAAACGTGACAACGGTATGATAATACGATATGATGATAATGCAGCTGTTGTCATTGATCAAGAAGGAAATCCAAAAGGAACTCGAGTTTTTGGTGCAATTGCTCGAGAATTGAGACAGTTGAATTTCACTAAAATAGTTTCCTTAGCCCCTGAGGTATTATAATAAAATTATGATAGAGTATCCGAAATAGATCAATATGAAATAGATCGATCCTTTAGTGGATTGTATCTCAAGTATATACTTTTAATAATTAATAAAAAAAAAACATGCTGATTATATCAAAATGAGAGGACAACAATTTATCATGACTAGAGACACTATTGCCGATATTTTAACTTCGATAAGAAATGCTGATATGGACAAAAAAGAAACCGTTCGAATAACATCTACTAAAATGACTGAAAACATTGTTAAAATACTTCTAAAAGAGGGTTTTATTGAAAACGTTAGAAAACATCGTGAACGTAACAAACATTTCTTGGTTTCAACCTTACCACATAAAAGGACCGGAAAAGGGATACATAAAACTATTTTAAAACGCATCAGCCGACCCGGTCTACGAATATATTCTAACTATTCACGAATTCCTAGGATTTTGGGTGGAATGGGGATTGCAATTCTTTCCACTTCTCGAGGTATAATGACGGACCGAGAAGCCCGACTACAAAAAATTGGGGGAGAACCCTTGTGTTATATATTGTAATCCTTTATCCTAATTTGGTCTCTAATTTCCTATACGTGAAAAAGAGAAAAACAATGGATTATATGACTACTACTTCATTAGTTGATACTTCAAAAAGAGGGCACCCGAAATGAAAGAACAAAAATTGATTCATGAGGGTTTAATTACGGAATCGCTTCCCAACGGTATGTTCCGGATTCGTTTAGATAACGAGGATATAATTCTAGGTTATGTTTCGGGTAAGATCCGACGCAGTTTTATACGCATATTACCAGGGGATAGAGTAAAAATCGAAGTAAGTCGTTATGATTCAACCAAAGGACGTATAATTTATAGACTTCGTAACAAAGATTCAAACGATTAAGTTTTTTTAACATTCCCTCCGTGGGGATACAATTCGAGGTTCAAAAATGAAATAGACTTTTTTCTTTCAAGGAATAGATTAAGAATTTAAAAGTGGAGAATCAGAAATATGAAAATAAGGGCGTCCGTTCGTAAAATTTGTGAAAAATGTCGACTAATTCGTAGGCGTGGACGAATTAGAGTTATTTGTTCCAATCCGAAACATAAACAAAGACAAGGATAATCTTT